AAAATAGAGATTCTTTTTGTCGTCATTAATCATTTTTCAGAAAGTATTTCAATTTCAGTACGTATACGTATGTATATAGGTTGATCCTTTCTTTTCTGGAGTTTCGAGGGAAGGATTCCTTTACTAACGCAATGCCGTCAACTCCATTTGTTAGAACAGCTTCCATTGAGTCTCTGCACCTATCCTTTTTTGATTCTCGCTTTCTGAACTTTTCTTTGTTTTCGGAAAACAGGATTTGGCTCAGGATTGCCCATTGTTAATTCCAGGGTTTCTCTGAATTTGAAAGTTCTCACTTGGTAGGTTTCCATACCAAGGCTCAATCCAATTAAGTCCGTAGCGTCTACCAATTTCGCCATATCCCCTTTTTTTTTTTGACATTAGGATCTCATTAGGATCCTTTTTTCATTTAAATTATGTAAAATCTGCTGGAACTGTTGAATTCTTTAAATACGGATTCCTATACCGAAAAATACCGAAAAATGTTCCACTCTATTTGATTTGATGATTTCTTGTATATCTTCTTTCATCTCTATGGGATACCCATATTTGGTCCAATCAGAAATGATTCTATCATTTCTGTATCCGCAATTCAATATAGATGGATATATAACACATATACATATTTTATATGCTTTTCTTTCTCTTATTCTTATCATGCAATTTTTAATACTCAAACGGTCGATTCTTTTTTTTTTTCGTTTGAGTTTCCACCTTTCCGAATGAAAAAATTTCCATGTTTCATTATGATCCGGCGGATTGAGCCTTTCTCTTCTTCTCTTTTCCTTAGGTCAGACATAACATAACTAAAAAAACCAAAATAACTATAACTAATCTAATGGGGCTATAAATAATCATTTATTTAATTTATTAATTTGAAATTAATAATTTCAAAAATTTTGAAAAGAATTCAAATTTTTTTCTATTTTCTATCTAATTATATCTAATTACTTAATATATACTTTACTTAATATATACTCAATTATTCTCAATTAATATAATATTAATTTGTTAATATTAATTTGAATGTATAAATCATATATCTATATCATATTAAATGGTAATATTGTAATCTAATAATTTAATCTAATTATCTAATTATTATAATTAATTCTAATTAATCTAAATAATTCAATATAAATACTAGACTATAAAAAACTATAAAAATAGTAATATATATATTAACTAGACTATATAAATAGTAATATATATATTAAATAGAAAATTAAATAGAAAATAGAAATCAAAATATTAAATAAAAATTCAATTTCAATATAATATAAGTTTTTTTTTCTATAAAAAAAAATTATAGAATTTTTTGAAATATGTATTATAAATATGTATTATTATTATAAAATAATTATTATTTATTTTATTATAATTTATTATAAATGTAAATTATTAAATTATTAATTAAATTATTATTTATTATAATATAATATATAATATAAATATATTATATATAAATATATATATAAATACATAATTAAATACATAATTATACGTAATAGTATTATTTCTAAATCAATTGGAAATTAAAAAGATGATGGATATATAAAGATAAATATAAATATAGAAAGAAAATAAATTCCCAATCAACAATCAAATAGAAACTAAATCAAATAGAAACTAGTAGAAACTAGAAGTATATATATTAAATAGAAACTAGAAATATATATATTATATAAATATAATTATTAAATTGATTCTCTATAAGTATAGATATTATAGAATTATTATATTATATTATTATATTATATTATAGAATTATTATTATAGAATTCTAAAATTCTAATATAGAATATAATTATGTATAGAATATAATTATGTAAATTACATCTTATAGAATATCTAATATGTATTAGATAATATGTAAATTATGTAAATTATATATTTATATATATATATATATATTATTATATAATATTATATAATATTATATTAATATTAATATAAAATATAATATAATAATAGAAAAGAAAATATGAATCTTACTATCTAATTAACTAATTAATATGAAGATATTGATTATTGATAAACATATATTTGAGAAATTTTTTGATAAATAGATCGAAATTTTATATCGCTATATTCTATTAATTGTCATCTTAAAATTATTATGTTCTTTATATGTTCTATAATATCAAATATTTAATATTTATTTGAGATTCTATTGAGATTCTATTCTATATTTATCATATTTCTATATTTATCATATTGTTGATTCTGAATAGCTAATAATATTCAGTTAATAACTAAGATCCCGGTAGTTTATTGAATTCCTTATGCGTGCGGAATTTCTGTTATGTTAGCCCGCTTAGCTCAGAGGTTAGAGCATCGCATTTGTAATGCGATGGTCATCGGTTCGATTCCGATAGCCGGCTTTCTCTATTTGTTTTATTGATAATATCTTTTTTTTAATCATATTGAAAAAGGCTTTTTACCCTTTCTTTTTCCAAGAGTTCACCTGTCGTAGAAACTCCCAATTATGAATAAAAATATT